GATTGTTCTTTTTCCTTCTGAGGACTAAGAAAAAAATAGACCTTAGTATTACTACATGTTCCATTAGTAACATCCCTTCGAGAGGTTACTACGTATTTTGTTTTGCTTATGTTTTCTCTTTCAGGATTCGAAATGATATAGGAATCCCTTTCTACAATGAGTGGGTTTATTTGATTGGTTTAGCAAGAGTTTTCGATCAGAATACCCTTTTTTGACTATGTTCTATCGATTCGACTATACTATTAGTAGTGAGTAACAATAGAATAATTCCTTGATAGTTATAGAGATAAGGGGGCATAATTCACATGGATATAGTAAGTCTTGCTTGGGCTGGTTTAATGGTAGTCTTTACATTTTCCCTATCACTTGTAGTGTGGGGAAGAAGTGGACTATAAGGGTATTACTAATTGAATTGAGGAATCATGCTATATTAATTGTTTTCTAGATCGTTCTGCAACGCGTTTTGAACTCTAAAGAGAATCCAAGGATCTTCATTTTTATTTGAAATTCCATTATATTCGAATGAAGTAATGTATTCTCTGAATCATACTCTTTCTCTCAAAGAGATATTTCACTGCTTCCTTTCTTTGTATTTTGAAACGGATCTCTATGATAGGAACTTTTTTACAACAAAATTCTTCCGAATTTCAAGCAACGAACTCTTAGCAGGCTTAGAGACGAATACGTAGGACGACCGGACCCCTCTTTTTTTATTATTCTTTTTTCTTGAGTTGTTTCTCTCTTTATTGTTCCATTACTGTTCAAAGAAGAATTTATTTTGTAATTTATTTTGTTAAGTGCATATGTATTTTCTATTAAAAATGGTATAGGCTTGGTGATTATCGAACAAGATACTATAGATAAGAGTAAAGTGAGTCACATATTGCACATTTAACGCATCTTTATCTAAATCTAATTATCTTATAGAAATTCGATAGAAATTCGATTTATGCTTTATCGAATCACATTTCATAGCACGGTTGAGGCGGTACCGTTAAAAATCGGTGAGGCTTACTCTTCCTTTTCAAAATCTGAGAAGTGCCCGCGAAACTACTCAATCAATTGAAAGTTTGCTAATGATTTTATTACTATACACCCCTATCGTTTTTACTTCATTGATGGGATTCCTTTCTTTTGATAGATACCTGGATTCCTAGTTAAAATCATATAAAAATATAGTCATTAGAACCCTAAGACATAAGAAGAAAATGATTCTTTCAGATTGATCAAAACAAAAAAATATATCAAATAAATAGACTGGGATGATATAGCAATTCCATGTGTGGAATTGCTATCCACATATGCATACACGAAGATAATATGTTTAATCCTCAGTTAGATTAAACACTCTATTTATTAGAGAGTATTATAGAGTACAGCTTTACACATTGTAGAACTTTATACCTTTCTACACTAAAATGATACTAATATGTAGATCGTATGGTAGAAAGATTCATCTATTTCTTTCTACTATACGATTTATATACTGGATACTGGGAATTGTAGTCGTCTTATTTCATTTAAGGTTTAAGATGCGAAATTTTTTTCAGTTTATTTCGTGAATTCTTGAATTCAAAAAAGTTTACTCCGTTTAATTCAAATTAATTAATTATTTTGACTGACTGTTTTTACATAAATGATAAGTAAAAAGGCGGTAGGAACTAGAATGAATAGTGCAGTAGCAATAAATGCAAGAATATTTACTTCCATAATCGAAAATCAAATTTCACAATAACCTGGGATTTAATCCCATAGAGATGACAAGTCCTTCTCCTTTCAATTCAATGGATGAATTACCTCTCGATGGTTTTGAATCGGATCAATATTATGAATAACAATAGCTGAACTCTGAAATGAATTCGTCGTCAAAAATGGAATAGTATAACATAGGAAGTTCGTTTAATCATACCGAATCCCAACTTGGATTCCCGATCAAAAAAAAGTCCTTTATTTATCATTCATTTCTGTTCTTTTTTTTGTATTACCTTACATCTCCCGTGTATAATTATCTGATGAAGTATCATATTATCACCTTTCCAATTCCATTATTCACACAGTTCCAACCTCAACTAAGAAAAAAACCACTTCCGTAGATTATTAACACTGGGAATCTATATCAAAAACTCAGTGTGCAATTTGAAAGAAATCGATTTTTTGATTCAATTAGTAATTGAGGTTCTAAAAAAAGGAACCAAAAAGAGATATTTTTATATTTAAATATAAAAAAAGCATTCTATCCGCGGAATGTTTTGACATCTCTTTTTATTGGGAATTCCATTTGTTTTGTGTCTGTCTGTCCCCTTCAAAAAAATAGAGTCCTCTATTGCATTCCATGGATCTGGAACAGTCGATACAATAAAATATATCTCGTCTTTCTTGAAATGCTTACTGCAGTGCTAGCACTAATTGGACTAACCCACCAACATATTCTTTTCTTGTACAAAAAGGGAAGAAAAAAAAGAAGTATCCCTCCTTGTTTTGGGAATGAAATTCTCCAACCTGTTTCCCGTTCATTGTTTTGAAAGAATTGATTAATGTATTTAGTCAATCTGACGGGACTGACGGGGCTCGAACCCGCAGCTTCCGCCTTGACAGGGCGGTGCTCTGACCAATTGAACTACAATCCCCGGGAAATAAATAGGCGATCTAGCGGAAATTTTTATTCTTTTTTATCTCCGTATCGAGTATTTTATTTTGTAAGGAGGGGGGTTATACCCTCTCATGGTAGATTGTCGAATTATTGGGCCGAGCTGGATTTGAACCAGCGTAGACATATTGCCAACGAATTTACAGTCCGTCCCCATTAACCGCTCGGGCATCGACCCACAAAGAATCACTTTTAGGCTTATTGGTAATAATCCACGATCAACCTCCTTTCGTAGTATACCCTACCCCCAGGGGAAGTCGAATCCCCGCTGCCTCCTTGAAAGAGAGATGTCCTGAACCACTAGACGATGGGGGCTACTTGCATAACCGCTATCATACTATGATCATAGTATAAATATTTTTTTTGTCAATATAGTGGAATGCTATGATTAAATAATAATAGAATGTTATGATTAAATACAAGGGATTTTTCACCTTTCCTAGTTGTAGAGAATTTTTTGGTTTGTTATTCCTATTCCTAAATCATTCATTAGAATCGATATTCTCCACTCTATTCTATATAAAAAGATATACCATTTGATCTAATAGAAATAGAAAAAAACCAAAGGAAGGTTTTTTTAAGGAGTCCTTGGTACAACTGGGGGTTAAGTTCTATTTACTTCGCTTTCATTCTTTCATTCGTTGATTCATTCAATGTTAAGATGAGATATTCTTATCTCAAGGACATTAACAAGTGCTATATTTAGTAAGCATGATTAATAAATTATCAAATTTTTTGAGTTCGGGGGACAGTACAAGTATAATCTCTTCATTCTAGGATTTGATTAAATATCATTAAATTTAGGTCGGTGTAGATGCAAGTGAACTTTCTTTTTATTCTCGATTCAGTTAATAAAAAGAAAGTAATGCGCCTTGGTCTTGAAACAATTCATTGGGTTTTATCCCAGATTTGCTAGGTAAATCTATTTTATTATATTCAAGATTTTTTATTCAAGACTATTATTCAAGAATAAGACACTAGCAACCAAGAGTCTACTGCTGCTGTCTGTACTTCTGTATTCTGTATATATATAGATTCTGTATATGTATGTAATATAATATGTACGTATAAATCTATTATCGACATAGTGATCCATTCAGGAATTCAATGAAATAAGCCCCTTTAACTCAGTGGTAGAGTAACGCCATGGTAAGGCGTAAGTCATCGGTTCAAATCCGATAAGGGGCTTTGGTTTTTTCATAAAATTACAGCAAGGACACAATACATTACTCCATTACATTATTATTATACTGAGTTAGAATTGGCGTATAATAATTAGCAAGTTAAATACTTGTTCAATCAATTTGAATTCTTATGAATAATGATAAGTTACTTCTTGAATGAACAAACTACATAGTCCTATTTTCCAGTGTATCAATCAAATCCACGGGAAAGAGTAGAAAGGCAAATAAGAAAAAGTAAGTGGACCTGACCCGTTGAATCATGACTATATCTGCTATTCTGATATAAAAATTTGATTTTGATAGAGATGAAATTGGAACCTTTGATCCTTTTTTTATTTCATTTCTTTGACTCCGCAAGAATTTATGGATATTTCCCATTCAATCTTCTTATTCCTATATTTCTATATTTTATGTATATAGATAGAGTAGGAAAGTAGGAAGAAGAAGAAATTGTTATTCCATTCCTAAAAAGAGAATGCTTTCTTTAGAACATAAGAGCCACTGCTACTAGCTCTCTTTGATTACAGATCAATATTACTTTCTAGTGATATTAAGTCTATTTAGATGTGTATCTGTCAGATCATGGATTCATGTACCAAAAATTTTGTATCCGATATTTTTGTTCTGACAGTGAGGCAGAGAATGGATACGAAGGGGAGACTTTCTTTTACAGTCTCCTAGTTCTTTTTTTTTAGTTAAGAAAAAGAAAAGGGGCGAAGTTCCTATTTTTTCTTTTTCACAGGAGTCCTCGATTTATCTTAAGGAAGGGGAGATAGAACGGACAAAGAAAACACTAAAGAAAATGAAAAAAGAAATAAATAGAATACTGTAATGTTATTTAGTATACATAGAAATTAGAAGAGTCTAGAAATATCTTTTTTTATCATTTATCAATCTGGTGAAAAAGTAATGTAGCGGGACGGTTTAGGTCTGAGGGTCGATTAGTAGTGGTATACGGAGTCGATTGTTTCTCGAACAGTTCTTTCAAAAGATATTCATCTATCTGATTGGTGAGTCCTAAGAAGACAATTCATGTTTCATATACTTAGTAATCATATACTTAGTAATAATAAGCTAAGAAGAAATAATTCAATTTAGTTTATGGATTTATCTAGGAAAAATTTAGGGACCTGTATTGGATTTTTATCTTCGAAACCCATTGGAGTGGG